CATAAACCCATAACCCATTTTTCAATTTTTAAGGGACTCTTGGATACAAATAAAAATCACGATAATGTGTATTTTTCCTCGAATCTGTCATTTAGAGGTAAAGGATTAAATCCTTTTAAGAAATAAAGTTTTTGATCGGAATATGAAGCAAACCGAAAGACCCCTTAACTATTAAAGGAGTTAATAGAACGAATCGCACTTTTACCACTAAACTATACCCGCTACAATGTGATTATTGTATACAAATGGGCCTTTTGTCGAATAGGGGAATTGGGCGTAATCAAGATAGGATCATAAAAGAATCATGAAAATTAGAGTATTGATGTTTTTCGTGGGGGATTCAAATTCAATGAGATTCGGAAAAGAAAGGGGGCCTCGCCTCATTTAAATAACTAAGTTATATTTTTTTCGTTTGCTGGAGGAGTTTTGACTAGATACGGCGCGCCAAAACAAACCACTGAAATTATAACATAAAAATGCATTGTGTGTAAGAATTCATAGTTTCATTTTTTTATTCCCGTAAAGTAAATCAAAAAGGAAGAAAGAATAATAAGAAATGACACTTTGATTTTCTAAAATAAAATAAGACTGGAAAGGGTTCTTCTTTTTTTTTTTGTTGTTCAACCATTTTTGTTTTCAAATCAGATAAATAATTTTATCTAGGATTCGTTGAAACACAAAAAAAGGCCCGGCTAGGTACTGACCCGGCCAGGCCATGGAAATAAAAAAAGTCCCGTTCAAACAAAATCAAAGTAAAGGGGTCTTCTTTCTTTTTCTTTAGATTGTATCTTTTGGATCTTTCGATCGAGCCCTTATTTTATCTAAATGGAATTGCTGCTAAAAATTGTACATCGTTATATACTAAATATTAAAATAATAACGATAGAGAAAGAAAGACTTTTTTAATCCTTACATTATGTGTAATGTAACAAAGTAATTATCTTTTTCAATTGGGAGAGATGGCTGAGTGGACTAAAGCGGCGGATTGCTAATCCGTTGTACGAGGTTTTCGTACCGAGGGTTCGAATCCCTCTCTTTCCGTTTCTATTGATCACTTGATATTTGATTTCTCTTTCCAATTTTACAAACTTTGTTTCCTAGTTAAACGCGTGGAATAGAAAAACTCCTAAGAAAATTGAAAAATCAAGCAAAGAAACTCCTTTCTTATTTTATTCTTCACGTCCTGGATTACGTCCTGGATCATTAGAGAGGAATCCAAAGATGAAAAGAGAAACAAAGAATATCACTACTGTGTAAACGAAGAGTTTGAGAGTAAGCATTACACAATCTCCAAGATCATTTTTTGAAAAAAAAAAGAGAATAGATCCTCTAGTTTTATACCACATTTTCTGTTTTGACACCAAGAAATAAAGTGCTTTCTAGAAATATAAAAAAATTTTTAGCAATTCATTTGTAATAAAAGTCTTTCATTAGATTACCAAAAACTTATTTCATACCCCCACAATATCTAATTGTGGGGACCTTAATAGGGCAGAGTCTTTCACTGGAAAAGGGTCGGAATGGGAAAATAGGATGAGTCCGATTTAGCGCAGCTAGCCACGAATTTGAATTTTGAATTCAGGGTTGATATTGTAAGACTTATCTGATCTTATCAATTGTTAGAATTTGATTTTCTCGAATAAATCATGAATTTTCTACGATAGTATTAAAGCTCTCATCGAAAACTTACAGCAGCTTGCCAAACAAAGGCTAAGAGAAAAAAGAATAGAGGTATGACTGGCATAACATCGACGATTGGATTCAAAAAAGCATAGGCCTCGGGCAATTTGGCGACGAAAATATTACTCGAATCAAGAGCATAATTAAGACAGATACAGATTAAACTAAAGATATTAAACATAACAGCCATTTTGTTCTTGGAGATAATTGCATTTTGATTGAGTTATTCATATAAGGAAAATGAAGAAAGTAAGGTTGACAAAAAGATCCTTCTTTTGCTTTGAACCCACCCAATCAAAAATCCTCTAAATTCTCAACGGAGAATAGAAGAAATCATACTTTCATACAATATCTTAATTGAATTATATGTAATGATCAATAAATTCAGGTAAATTCTATACCTACATATATCAAAATTCTAGAAAGAATCGAATTTATTCAATAGATACTTGGACTAGAATTGACGAACAACCAATAACAATATTATTCTTTATTAGTATCCAATAGAAATTGGGGCGTGGCCAAGTGGTAAGGCAACGGGTTTTGGTCCCGCTATTCGGAGGTTCGAATCCTTCCGTCCCAGAGCATATCCATATCCTTTTTATCAGAATAAGGATTGCTTTTTTGAAAAACGTTCTGTTTAAAGGTCTAATATTGGATAGAATGTGATTCGTCTTTCTGATTTTGAATCATTCTTTTCTGAATCCTAGCTTTTTTTTCACAAACTGAACTGAATCGAGTTAAAATGACATGCAGATGTAACTAAATCGATTTAGGATCCCGGTAAGATGGGACTAGAGATCCAAGAGTTTGAATTGAGAAAAAAGCTGGACGGGCTTTTCATCATATGCTCATTCCTTTCATATTGAAAGGAGGGTAGTTACTTAGAAAAACCTTACTTGACGTCCCATATCAATTTGAATTTTCAGCATTTTGAATCGAAATGCGAAAGAACCTATTTTGATTTATGACTCATTATTCCCATAGAACTAATTGGGAGGTAGATAGGAATTAATTAGCAACGGACAGTATTAATTGAAATATCTGGTGTGTCTGTCCGAATCCCATTAACAAAGAAATATGTAACCGATGTATTTTCTTTGAACCTTATTTTTCATTTTAAGGTATTGCGTCTTTGTCTTTAATGAAGACTTATAAATTTATGTAACGATTGGGGCGGGGGTGAGTCATAAATTTGATTCACTTTATTTTATGTCAAGATTGCAGAAAGATTACTGAGCTCCAGGTTAAACAAACTACGAAAATACATATAAAATGAAGAAATGCTTAGCTTAGTAGATGTATTATTCTTATCGTTCTATTTCAGTGACAATAGTCTTTCGATTTTTATGAAAAATAATTGTGATCCCTTAAATGTATAAATTGAATATTTAACAATGATATCGAATTTTTCAATTCGATTATAAATAGTTTTAATGATTTCTTAGGAGCTTAATCTTTGGTACTCAAAAAAGTGGGAGCTGGGTTAATCTCGCCTATCCTATTGAGTCACTTGAAGATGTCGATTCAAAAAGACTTCATTTATTCGTTTTATTTATGTTAGTTAGGTTATTAGTTATATTATGTTAGTTAGGTTATTGTTATATTTTATTTCTGTTTTTTTTTATTATTTTTATAATTTATTTTGATAATTTATATATTTATATATAGAAATATATATATATATAAATTATAAATGTTATGTTGCATTCATAGACTAAAATATGGGGATGGGGTCTTTCTAAGACTTCTTTAGAAAAATATCTAACCATCTATGTATCGAAGAAAAGGTAGAGATTACTATGTCTATGTACCGACTGACCCGATGACTATTCATGATTCCATAATTGAATCAATTCCATACTGGTTCCAAATTAAAAGAATGTTATGGTAAAACTTCGTTTGAAACGATGTGGTAGAAAGCAACGTGCGACTTGAAGGACACGATCCGGTGTGGATTCTTACATCCACTATTTTATATAGGAATGAAGGTGCTCTTGACTCGACATCGTTTGTTCTGTTCCACTAGAATCCCTCTTTTTGGGGGGGATTGTAATGTAAATAGTCCATGATGGAGCTCGAGTAGAAAGTATTGATTAATTTCTCGGGGGCAAAGGTCTAGGGTTAATGCCAATCAATAAATTGGAACAACTTCGTAAGTATATCTTCAATATAGAAATTGAACGGATCCAATTCGAGCAAGTTTCCAATTCAAAAAAAAAATAAAATTTGTTGGAATTGATAAAACTTTTTCGACCCAAAGTGTATCATGTGGGAATCACACGTTCGTATGATTTTTTGATAGAAAGAAATCACAAAAAGGGTATGTTGCTGTCCTTTTGAAAGGATTAAGAAGCACCGAAGAAATGTCTAAACCCAATGATTTAACACAAAGATAAAGGATCCCAGAACAAGGAAACACCGGTTCAATTGTCTCAATATCTGGATCAGAATAAAGAATTCAAATAGATTTTAAACGAGACAAACAAAAGGGGGATTAAAGACCACTCAATAAATGAAATTAATTGCCTAAATATTTTCTTTTGAAATATTTGTGAGTTATACAATTTGAGTTATGAGTACAAATGATTTTTTTTCTTTTTCATTTTTCAGGAAACTGGAAGGAAGAAGAAAAAAAGGAGTTAAATCATAGTCTAATTGATTTGAGATTTGATGATTTTATGGCCCATTTGCCATTCATTAGAATTCTAGACATAACATAGACAAAACTTCGACTCATTTTTTCTCGAGCCGTACGAGGAGAAAACTTCCTATACGTTTCTAGGGGGGTATTGTTCATCTATATCTATCCCAATGAGCCGTCTATCAAATCGTTGCAATTGATGTTCGATCCCGAAGAGAAGGAAGAGATCTTCGGAAAGTGGGTTTTTACGATCCGATAAAGAATCAAACTTATTTAAATGTTCCTGCTATTCTATATTTCCTTGCGAAAGGCGCTCAACCTACAGGAACTGTTCAGGATATTTTAAAGAAGGCAGAGGTTTTTAAGGAACTTCGCTCTACTCAAACGAAATTCAATTCAAATTAAGAAAATCAAAAAAGAGGGAGTGACTTGTATACAAATTTAGATAATATTTCTCTACTAGTTTGTTTTATTTCCCCCTTTTCTTGCTCTATTCGTAGCTATTTATCATAGCTTTCATAGAATTCCATGGTCTATACTGGCAAAACCATATTTTATTGATTTTAGAACTATAAAAATCTGCTAGTTCCTTCAATTGGGTAGTTTTCGTTAGAACTCTTAACAACCGAGGAATCAAATTTGCTTATTCCACTTCTATGTTTATTTATGGTGATTGAAAAAATCCGTGATTTTTTTCTACTTCTTACTTACCTTAGTTATTTCCCCATTTATACTTTTTGTATCTATGTAGATGAGATCTATAGTACAAATCCAACACAAGTCCTTATTCATTTCAATTTATTAAATTAAATTAATATATTTTTATATTTTTTGTAATGATTTTTTTTTATTTTTTATATTATTAATATATTATTGAATTAAATTTCAATTTAAATTTGTTTTGTTTTTCTCATTGTATTCTTTTCTCAAGATTTATATTGACAACAGTGTGTCGAACAAATATAATTCATCGTGATAAGTGGATCGATTGATTTTCGGCCCATAGGTTTGGTTTTTTACCTTACCTTAACCTTATTTCATTCAACTGATGGGTTCGTTAGATTGATACACGAAGTCTTTTTTGATTGAAAAAGTGGATAACACATAAGAAGTGGTCGAGAAATTGATTTATTTCTTTTTTTTTTTCTTTTATCATAGAATTTTTGGTCTTTTCATCTGAGCTATTCATTTTTATGTGCCGAATCTGCTTTTTTTTTATTTTTTGCTTTATTAGTTCAATGGTTTGATTGTCTCGTCTAATCTCTTTATTTATTTTAACTCTGATTTTTTCTACACATCCTTTTTTAGTTTAGGGTCTAGATTTGATTCTTTTTATTTGATTTTTCTATTTGGGTTGCTAACTCAACGGTAGAGTACTCGGCTTTTAAGTGCGGCTAGGTTCTTTTACACATTTGGATGAAGGGAGGGATTCGTCCAGACTATCGGTAACGTTTGGAAGACCACGACTGATCCTGAAAGGTAATGAATGGAAAAAAGAGCATGTCGTATCAATGGAGAGTTATAAGAATATTTCATTCTTACCGGATCGGTACAAAACCTTGTTTGAATTGTTGGAACAGAACAAAAGAACTTCAATTTCAAGTTAAAGTTGGGTCGGTCGAATAAATAAATGGATAGAGATATAACCCTGGGCTTCAATTAATTATAGGGTAATTATAGGGAAAGAAAAAGCAACGAGCTTCGGTTCTTAATTTGAATTATTACCCGATCTAATTAGACGTTAAAAATAGATTAGTGCCTGATGTGTGAAAGGTTTCTTCCCTGAGTGTATTGTCGATTTTTTTAATGAATCCTAATTATTGCCATTCTCCATTATGTTTATGGAATGGAGATGTGTGTAGAAGAAACAGTATATTGATAAAGAAAATTTTTTTTTTCCAAAATCAAAAGAGTGATTGGGTTGAAAAAATAAAGGATTTCTAACCATCTTGTTATCCTATAACGAACATAAACAAATGAAATGAAAGGGACAAAGAGAGGATAGAGAATTTGTTGATAAGTTTACCTGTCTCCGAGGTATTTATTCTTTTCGGACTATACTGCCTTGTTTTGACTGTATCGCACTATGTATCATTTGATAACCCCCCAAATCCTCTACCTTTGGTTCAAATCTAATTTCGAATGGAGGAATTCCAAAGATATTTCGAGCTAGATAGATCTCAACAACACGACTTTCTATATCCACTTATCTTTCAGGAGTATATTTATGCACTTGCTCATGATCAGGGTTTAAATAGATCGATTTTGTTGGAACATGCAGGTTATGACAATAAATCCAGCTTACTAATTGTGAAACGTTTAATTAGTCGAATGTATCAACAGAATTATTTGATTCTTTCGTCTAATGATTCTAACCAAAATCCATTTTTTTGGCGCAATAATAATTTGTATTCTCAAATGATATCAGAGGGATTTCCAGTCATTGTGGAAATTCCATTTTATCTACGAGTAATATCTTCCCTAGAAGGGAAACAGATACTAAAATCTCCTAATTTACGATCAATTCATTCAATATTTCCTTTTTTAGAGGACAAATTTTCACATTTAAATTATGTGTTAGATATATTAATACCCCACCCCGTCCATCTGGAAATCTTGGTTCAAACTCTTCGGTACTGGGTAAAAGATGCTTCTTCTTTGCATTTATTACGATTCTTTCTCCACCAGGATCATAATTGGAATAGTCTTCTTACTTCAAAGAAACCCAGTTCTTCTTTTTCAAGAAGAAATCAAAGATTTTTTTTCTTCTTATATAATTCTCATGTATGTGAATACGAATCCATCTTCGTCTTTCTCCGTAATCAATCTTCTCATTTACGATCAACATCTTCTGGAGCCCTTCTTGAACGAATATATTTCTATGGAAAAATAGAACTTCTTGTAGAAGTCTTTGCTAAGGCTTTTCAGGTTAACCTATGGTTGTTCAAGGATCCCTTCATACATTATGTTAGATATCAAGGAAAATCCATTCTATCTTCAAAAGAGACGTCTCTTTTGATGAATAAATGGAAATATTACCTTGTCAATTTCTGGCAATGTTATTTTTACCTGTGGTCTCAACCAGGAAGGATCCATATAAACCAATTCGCCAATTATTATCTCGACTTTCTGGGCTATTTTTCAAGTGTGCGACTAAACCCTTTAATGGTACGGAA